ATAAGGAATTCCAATCATTGATAATTTTGTTATCATCCAATTGTTCTCGAACGGATACATTCGACGTTGTAAAATATCACAATCGAATAAAAGAATCAATTAAAAAAAATTCTCGAATTACAATTAGGAATTCGCTGGGCCCTTTAGGATCAGTCTATCCAATTGAAAATTGTTATTCGTTTTCTCATTTAATAACTCATAATCCCATTTTGGTAACTAACTATTTGCAACTTGACAATTTAAAAGAGACTTTTCAAGTAATTAAATATTATTCAATGGATGAAAATGGAAAAATTTATAATCCCGACCCATGCACAGGCAATAACATTATTTTGAATCCATTCAATTTAAATTGGTATTTTTTCTATCACAATTATTGTTATTTTGAAGGGACATCTACAATAATAAGTCTTGGACAGTTTATTTGTTCAAATGTGTGTATAGCCAAAAATAGACCCCACCTAAAGCCGGGTCAAGTTATATTTGTTCAAGTCGACTCCGTAGTAATACGTTCAGCTAAGCCTTATTTGGCCACCCCAGGAGCAACTGTTCATGGGCATTATGGGGAAATCCGTTACGAAGGAGATATATTAGTTACTTTTATATATGAAAAATCGAGATCTGGTGATATAACACAAGGTCTTCCAAAAGTAGAACAGGTATTAGAAGTTCGTTCGATTGAGTCAATATCTATGAATCTAGAAAAAAGGATTGAGGGTTGGAACAAATGTATAACAAAAATTCTTGGAATTCCTTGGGGATTCTTAATTGGTGCTAAGCTAACTATAGTTCAAAGTCGTATCTCTTTGGTTAACAAAATCCAAAAGGTTTATAGATCCCAGGGGGTGCAGATTCATAATAAACATATAGAAATTATTGTACGTCAAATAACATCAAAGGTATTGATTTCAGAAGACGGAATGTCTAATGTTTTTTCGCCCGGAGAACTAATTGGATTGTTGCGAGCGGAACGAATGGGGCGCGCTTTCGAAGAAGTGATCTATTACCGAGCCGTCTTATTGGGAATAACAAGAGCATCTCTCAATACTCAAAGTTTCATATCTGAAGCGAGTTTTCAAGAAACTTCTCGAGTTTTAGCCAAAGCCGCTCTTCGGGGGCGTATCGATTGGTTGAAAGGTCTGAAAGAAAACGTTGTTTTGGGAGGAATGATACCCGTTGGGACTGGGGTCAAAGGATTAGTGCATCCTTCAAAACAACATAATAAGATTCCCTTGGAAACAAAAAAAAAGAATCTATTCGAGAGGGATATGAGAGATATTTTATTTCACCAAAGAAAATTATTTGATTCCTTTCTTTCAAAAAGTTTACTTGATACATCAGAACACTCTTTTATAGGATTTAGTAAGTCTTAATAAAGTAAAGTCTTCTTTCCTTTGATTTTGATTACCTTATTTTATTTGATTGAGTGTAGTCATTCGATTTAATAAATAATAATGAATAGAAAAGAATAATGGCTTGGGTCGTGTATCTACAAAGAATCTGCATTTGCATTAGGGCCGAAGGTTCCATCGGAACAATTTTCTATTTCAGTTCAGGGTTTCGCGTCTCTTTTTTTTTTTTCAAAAAAAAGGGGGGGATAAAAATGACAAGACGGTATTGGAGCATCAATTTAGAAGAGATGATGGAGGCAGGGGTTCATTTTGGCCATGGTATTAGGAAATGGAATCCTAAAATGGCCCCCTATATCTCTGCAAAGCGTAAGGGTATTCATATTATAAATCTTACTAGAACTGCTCGTTTTTTATCAGAAGCTTGTGATTTGGTTTTTGAGGCAGCAAGTCGAAGAAAACAATTCTTAATTGTTGGTACTAAAAAAAAAGCCGCCGATTTAGTAGCATGGGCTGCAATAAGGTCCCGATGTCATTATGTTAATACAAAATGGCTCGGCGGTATGTTAACGAATTGGTCCACTACAGAAACGAGACTTCAGAAGTTTAGGGACTTGAGAATGGAACAAAAAACAGGGATACTTAATCGTCTTCCAAAAAGAGATGCAGCTATGCTAAAAAGACAATTATCTCATTTGCAAAGATATCTCGGCGGGATTAAATATATGACACGGTTACCCGATATTGTAATTATCGTTGATCAGCACGAAGAGTATACGACGTTACGGGAATGTATTACTTTAGGAATTCCAACAATTTGTTTAATCGATACAAATTGTGACCCCGATTTAGCCGATATTTCGATTCCCTCGAATGATGACGCTATAGCTTCAATCCGATTAATTCTTAACAAACTCGTGTTCGCGATTTGTGAGGGTCGTTCTAGCTATATAAGAAACTCTTGATTAATAATAAGATAAATAACTTTAACCACATAGATTTTTGATATTTATATAATATATATATAATTGGTTACTATATTCCATATTCCATTCCGAATTTCAATCCGAATTTCAAAAAAGAGATAAAAATAACTGGCTATGTTTATGTAATTAGTGAGTATTCAAAATATTAGTTGGTATTCAAAAAATATCCGATTTAAGTAAGCAAAGACATGGTTTAATGTTGAATAATTTTATTTAAAGTTCGATTTTTCCGAGGTCAATATGAATGTTCTAACAAACACACTAAAAGGGTTATATGATGTATCTGGTGTGGAAGTAGGCCAACATTTCTATTGGAAAATAGGGGGTTTCCAAGTTCACGGCCAAGTACTTATTACTTCTTGGGTTGTAATTGCTATCTTATTAGGTTCGGCTGCTTTAGCTGTTCGAAATCCACAAACCATTCCAACTGGGGGTCAAAATTTCTTTGAATATGTTCTTGAATATATTCGCGATATCAGTAAAACTCAAATTGGAGAAGAATATGGCCCTTGGGTTCCTTTTATTGGAACTATGTTTCTATTTATTTTTGTTTCTAATTGGTCAGGAGCCCTTTTACCTTGGAAAATCATACAACTACCTCATGGGGAATTAGCTGCACCCACGAATGATATAAATACTACAGTTGCTTTGGCTTTACTAACGTCAACGGCCTATTTTTATGCAGGTCTTACCAAAAGGGGATTAAGTTATTTCGGGAAATATATTCAACCAACTCCTATCCTTTTACCTATTAATATTTTAGAAGATTTCACAAAACCTTTATCGCTTAGTTTTCGACTTTTCGGAAATATCTTAGCTGATGAATTAGTTGTTGTTGTTCTTGTTTCTTTAGTACCTTCAGTGATTCCTATACCTGTTATGTTCCTTGGATTATTTACAAGCGGGATTCAAGCTCTTATTTTTGCAACTTTAGCCGCGGCTTATATAGGCGAATCCATGGAGGGCCATCATTGAAATAATTTTTTTTTTCAAATTGAACGTATGGATCGAGCTAATTTACTTAGGGAATATACAACTACACCATATATAGTAATGAAAAAATGAGTAGATTAATGAATCTATTATTAAATCTATTATTAATAAGTCTATTAATCTATTATTAATAAGTCTATTATAGGGTTGTCTAAAAAAAGGAAAGAGATCAACAAAAAGATCTTTTTCCTAAAATTCCCCCTCGCCCCCTTAATTTAATACATACCTCACAATCAATATTCAATTTCTATATTATTATTCAATATATCAATAACAATATTCAATATGAAAATAATAAAAAAAAAATAAAAAATAGAATAAATGTAAAAGAAAAGATTCTCCATTTCGGTTGATTTTGATCAACGATTGACCAAAGGGAAATAGTAATATAATAAATAACAAATGGCTATAATAAATTGCATGAACTTAGATCAATCAAATGCTGTTATTTCCATCCAATGATTTGAGCTAATCAATTTGACCATTTCGATTTCTTCCAGTGTAAGAATGTTAAAAAAAAGAAGGAAAAAATAGTTTACAAAAAAAAAAGCGGAATTCCGAACAAATGACAATATGAACTAACGATATATTTGATTTATGCCCTACTTCTAAGAATTTAGATAGTTATTCCAAGGGAAGTCCGCCCCCGCCCCCCTCTACCTCTTTGGGGCTTTGAATGCTTATATGTTTTTCTTAATTTCATCTTAATTTCATCGGTTTACTTATTCTATTCAATTCTATTCAATTCCTAGTTAGAAACTAAGAAATGAATGAGTTTGTGGATAGAAAGGAAAAATCGATATAGATATTGAAGGAGTTTGAACGATTTAATAATACTATTACTTCAACCCGAAGGTATTAGTTACTTCGAATGGACTAAGAAAGTTATAATTCATCGGTTGATTGTAGATTGTATCATTAACCATTTTTTTTTTGGTACGAGGGGACTTATCATGAATCCACTGATTTCTGCCGCTTCCGTTATTGCTGCTGGTTTGGCTGTAGGGCTTGCGTCTATTGGACCCGGGGTTGGTCAAGGAACTGCTGCGGGTCAAGCCGTAGAGGGTATTGCGAGACAGCCTGAGGCAGAGGGAAAAATACGAGGTACTCTATTGCTTAGTCTAGCTTTTATGGAAGCTTTAACAATTTATGGACTAGTTGTAGCATTAGCACTTTTGTTTGCGAATCCCTTTGTTTAATTTTCGAAATAGGAAAAATACATATTGTAGTGCCTTAGACTTGTCATTTTCTTTTTTGAAGTATAGCAAGATTTAGATTTTCCTCCTCGCATTATTTATTCGTTGACAAAATAACCTACGGGAAGGGCTGATTTGCGGATGAGGAATTGGTATACCGACCCGACTCGCTTTCATCCTTCCCATTGGGAGTCCAGGGGAAGTTAAGTATTGCGGTTATTTTACATAACACCAATACTTTTCAAAATACAAAATAAAGGAATAAATAAAAAAGAAGCATGAACTGAAACAAAAAGAAGGCTATTCCATTTTTGAGTCTATCTATTATCTATAAAAGGAGATCCTATGAAAAATCTAACCGATTCTTTCGTTTTTTTGAGCCTATGGCCATCCGCCGGGAGTTTCGGGTTTAATATTGATATTTTATCAACAAATCTAATAAATCTAAGTGTAGTGCTTGGTGTATTAATCTTTTT